CCCCTTTTTCCAGTAAATGGTTCAAATCCTTTTATCGATATGAGTGTTCTATATCGGATAAATTGCAACTATTCATTTTGAAACCACCTCCATACTAATATAAGTAATGGTAGAAAGAGTACCAATGTTGCGCCTGGACTTCAAACAATTTAGCTTTAACCATGTTAAAGGTCCCACATTATTGGTTGATAGAGAATCAAAGTTGATTTCCCAATGAGTCACGAAATGCTATGGTTCGTACATATGATTTCCTAATTTATTCAGATGTAATTCGCGAGATCGTGCACCTTTATTTCCTAGTTATAAAGAAAAAACAAAAAAAAAAAGTGCAGCTGGTTGGATCCAGCCTATTATTGAAATAAACAACTCGCACACACTCCCTTTCCAAAAAAGATCAATACACCAAGTACTACACTTAGATTTATTGGATTTGTTGCTAAAATATCGGTATTAAATCCGAAACTCCCGGCGGATGGCCAGTGACCCAGGGAGACGAAAGAATCGGTTACATTTTTCATATGATCTCCTCTTATAGATAGGACTAATTGAACAGAGCTTTTATTACTTTGCCCCCTTTTTTATTTGATTGATTTTTTTATCAATTTCCTTATTTCATTTCTCAGTATCAGTCAGTATATATTAAAATTTTTAATGATTTAAATTCATATTTTTTTTCTTATTTCAATTCAAGTTCCCAATAATAAAAATTATAAAAAACTTAATTGGCTTTGTCTTAGTTTTAGGTCCCCCGCCTCATGTCAATTGCGAAATACCAGATTTGTTGCAACGCTTCCTAAAAACAAAAAAGGGGGGGTTCCGTTGGACTAAGAACGGGAGAAAGCGAGCGGATTCGCTAATTTTATTTCTGATCCTCAAATTAGTCCTTCCCCTGAAGTCTCAACGAATAATTGAAAGTTATTGCAGGAGTGAAATCTTGATATAATTCGAAAAAACAAGCGACAAGACCCAAGACCGAGGTAATAAAAAAAAGAATTTCACTCACATTTCTAGGATTAAACTAAACAAAAGGATTTGCAAATAAAAGTGCTAATGCCACGACTAGCCCATAAATTGTTAAAGCTTCCATAAAAGCCAGACTAAGCAATAAAGTACCTCGGATTTTACCCTCTGCCTCCGGTTGTCTCGCGATACCTTCGACGGCTTGTCCCGCAGCAGTACCTTGACCAACTCCAGGTCCAATAGAAGCCAGCCCTACGGCCAATCCAGCAGCAATAACGGAAGCGGCAGAAATCAGTGGATTCATGGTAAGCTCCTCGCACAAAAATAAAGAAATGGTTAATGATACAATCAACCAATGAATTATGAATTATTATTCCTTCCGTCCATTATTAATCCTAAGATCGAGCCTGTCCTGTCGAAATAACAAAGACCTATGAATTCAAATTAAAGTAATAAGAATGTTGAATCATACGAACTACTTCGCTATCTCGTTTTTCATTCCTATCCATGGAGTTTTTAGAAATCCATACCATAGGGTTCTAGTTCTTCCATTTCTTTGATCGGAACCGCTCTTTCAATTCCTTTAGTTCAATTCTTCACTCCGTCTCTTCTATATGCTTGCTTTCGTCTGTTTATTTATTCGTCCCAAACGAAACAGAAGGACTTTTATTGGAATCCCCAGCAAAATTCACGGTGTGGTGGGAAAGGAAAAAAGATATATGATCCTTCATATATAACTAGTAAATATCTAATATCACATATACATGTGTTTCTTCCATAACGTAAACCAACCATTTACATCTTTTATTCAACCGAATTTTAGAATTATTCGTTGAAACATACATAAGAGTTGGTTTTTGGTTTATAGCCATTACATATACTTAATATACTTACCCCTAACCCATTATTTTATGAAGTTTGTAAATTATTCGTTTCGTTTACTTTTCCTTATCCCGCATGACTACAAACAGACGAATTAATTAGTATGACTCATTACAAATCAATACAATATCAAGATTTGATACCCAATTGCGCGCAATTAATCGGAATTTTTGCCAATCGGGGAAACTCAAATGAAATGGGAATAGTTTTTTAGAACATCGTTAATAGCATGTCGTAACCAGATCACATAACAATTCTTAATACAAAATGCAAATTATGAATTGTCATATTGTGATTAACTGAACAAATCGAAATAGAATATTTATTAGAAGGAAGGGGTATGACATAAATTGGCCAAACGGGAATCCTGGGAAAAAGATCTTTTAGATCTCTTTCCTTTTTTTACTACTTACTACTACTCTAAATCGTATATACTCTATTTGTATATATTATGTTCCAAACTAGTTTATCTGAATTGCCCATACGTTGCGGTGGGATAAACTCAAAAAATTCAAAGATAGTCAATGATGCCCCTCCATGGATTCCCCTATATAAGCCGCGGCTAAAGTTGCAAAAATAAGAGCTTGAATACCGCTTGTAAATAATCCAAGGAACATGACAGGTATAGGAACCACTGAAGGTACTAAAGAAACAAGAACAACAACTACTAATTCATCGGCCAATATATTCCCAAAAAGTCGAAAGCTAAGTGATAGGGGTTTTGTGAAATCTTCTAAGATGTTAATAGGTAAAAGGATTGGGGTTGGTTGAATGTATTTACCAAAATAACTCAATCCTTTTTTTGTAAGCCCCGCATAGAAATATGCCACTGACGTAGGTAAAGCTAAAGCAACAGTAGTATTTATATCATTAGTGGGTGCGGCTAACTCCCCATGAGGTAACTGTATGATTTTCCGAGGTAAAAGAGCACCTGACCAGTTAGAAACAAAAATAAATAAGAACATAGTTCCAATAAAGGGAACCCAGGGACCATATTCTTCTCCAATTTGAGTTTTACTCAAGTCTCGAATGAATTCAAGGACATATTCGAAGAAATTTTGACCGCCGGTAGGAATGGTTTGTGGGTTTCGAACAGCTATAGCGGCAGAACCTAGTAAGATAGCCATTACGACCCAAGAAGTAATAAGTACCTGGGCATGTACTTGGAAACTCCCTATTTGCCAATAGAAATGCTGGCCTACTTCCACACCGGATATATCGTATAGCCCTTTTAGTGTGTTGATGGAACATGGTAGAACATTCATATTGACCTCTGACAAAAATAGAACTTAAAAAGTAATTATTTTGATTCAACCATCTCTTTCTGGATTCGCCCACTTGTATATTATATTTCGGATACCAAGTAATTACATAATATTCCCGGCACTTTTTATCTCTTTTTTGATATTCATAATATAGTAACCGATTCCATAAATCTATGGAGTTCCCGAAGTAATTGACTTATCTTATTATTAATCAACGATTTCTTATATAGCTAGAACGACCCTCACAAATTGCAGCTATTAATTTGTTAAGAATGAATCGGATTGACGCTATAGCATCATCATTGGCGGGAATCGAAATATCTGCAAGATCCGGGTCACAATTTGTATCGATTAGACAAATGGTTGGAATTCCCAAAGTGACACATTCTCGAAGAGCCGTATATTCTTCTTGCTGATCAACGATGATTACAATATCGGGCAACCCCGTCATATATTTGATACCACCCAGATATGTTTGCAAGTGAGATAATTGTCTCTTCAACATTGCTGCATCTCTTTTCGGAAGACGGTTGAATCTTCCCGTCTTTTGTTCCGCTCTCAAGTCCCTGAACTTATGGAGTCTCGTTTCCGTAGTGGACCAATTCGTTGACATACCACCGAGCCATTTTTTATTAACATAATGACATCGAGCCTTTATTGCGGCCGATGCTACTGAATCTGCTGCTTTATTTTTGGTACCAACTATTAAGAATTGTTTTCCCCTACTTGATGCATCAAAAACTAAATCGCAAGCTTCTGATAAAAAACGCGCAGTTCTAGTAAGATTTGTAATATGAATACCTTTACGTTTTGCAGAGATGTAAGGTGCCATTCTAGGATTCCATTTCCTAGTACCATGACCAAAATGCACCCCCGCTTCCATCATCTCTTCCAAATTTATGTTCCAATATTTTCTTGTCATTTCTCCCCACACTTCTTCTTTTTTTTAAGAGACGAGATACCCTGAAAATAAAAAATTGTTCCGAAGGAACCTTATACCGGAGATTGAACAGGGATACACGGTCCAAGCGATTACTTCCTTTCTATTGGTTATAACCAGACCCGGTAGTTAAAGTTAAGTTCAAAAGATGAATCCGTTCTTAGGAATCAATAAAGCCCATATTGTTCTGATATATCCTGGAAATTCTTTGGAATACAAGAAGAAAAAAATTCTCTGTGGTGGAACAAAATATCTTTCATGCCCCCTTCAAATAGATTCTTATTTTTGATTTCCAACGAAATATTGCGGTGTTGACTTGAACGGTGCACTAATCCTTTGAATCCGGTACCAACGGGTATCATACCCCCCAAAACAACGTTCTCTTTCAGACCCTTCAACCAATCGATACGACCTCGTAGAGCCGCTTTTGCTAAAACGCGAGCGGTTTCTTGAAAACTCGCTTCGGATATAAAACTTTGAGTATTCAGAGACGCCCTCGTTATTCCCAATAAGATGGCTCGGTAACAGATCGCTTCTTCCAACGCACGCCCTGTTCGTTCCGCTCGCAACAATCCAATAAGTTCGCCGGGTGAAAAAACATTGGACATTCCATCTTCTGAAACCAACACTTTTGATGTTATTTGACGTACAATAATTTCGATATGCCTATTATGGATCTGCACTCCCTGTGATCGATAAACCTTTTGAATCTTATTAACCAAAGAGATACGACTTTGCGCTATGGTTAGCTCAGCGCCAATCAGGAATCCCCAAGGAATCCCAAGAATTCTTGTTATACATCCGTTCCAACCCTCCACCCTCCTTTCTAAGTTCATTGATATTGAATCAATCGAACGCACTTCTAACACTTGTTCGACTTTTGGAAGACCCTGCGTTATATCACCAGATCTCGATTTTTCATATATAAATGTAACTAATGTATCCCCTTCATAAAGTATTTCTCCATAATGACCATGAACGGTTGCTCCCGAAGTAGACAAATAGGGCTTAGCAGATCTTATTACTAAAGAGTCAACATGAACAATTAGAACCTGACCAGATTTTAGATGTGGTCCATATTTAGATATAGATACATTTTCACAAAAAAACTGTCCAAGACTAATTATTATTGAGGGTTCTTCACAATAATCCTGATGGAGAAAATACCAATTCCAATTCAATGGATTTAAAATCATGTTACTGCATGGATCGGAATTATAAATTCTCCCATTTTCATCCATTAAAAAATATTTAACTATTTGAAAAGCCTGTTTTAAATTGTCAAGTAGCAAATACTTATTCACCGAGATCTGATTATGAGTTATTAAATGGTAAAATAAATAAAAATTCGCAATTTTAATTTTATTAGGGACAATCCCTAAAGGACCCAACGAATTCGTAATTGGAAGTACGGAATCCCTTTTATTTTTAGTTGATTTTTTTGTCACATTTTTATATTTCAAACCCTTGAATGGCCCTATTCGAAAACAATTAGATGCTGACAAAATTATCAAAGACTGGCATTCCTTATCTCTATTCAACAACGTACGAATAGTTCCTTGATGTTGGGTAAGTGATTGTTGAATCCTTGCCTTGGAATAAAAAGGATTGAGATTGATGCGATCTGCTCCATTGACGAGAATCAATTCTGACCCTGCCGGAGCATTCCTTTTTCTGGTATACGAAATAGGGGACTTCACAAAATCCATTCTTATGAAATCTTGAATCAAATTATTTACCCTTACTTCAACAAAGGAAGCATGAACCTCCTCCATAGAAGAACTTTTTTTTTCTTGGCACCAGTTCAATACTAAACAAGTTCGAACTAATTGAATATTTGTGTTAGAAATTCCTCGAATTGGTTTGCCGTTTCCATAGAGGATATAATTGACAACTCGAAGTTGCACATTATCCCTTTCCTGCAACGGGTCCTGGGGAAAAAGCGTTGCTAAATTCATCCCATCCGCGATTTCATATGTAACTACGGGGCGAACCAAAACAAAATACTTTTTTTTGGTAGGGGTGATCCGTTGGACATAGATCCAATTTTTCAATTTTTTTGATTCCTTTGAATTTTTTTTTCCCGTTCCAGGCGGTATCAAGATGCCGCTGTGCCAGGATATCTTATCCGTCTCTCCGGGAAAATGGATATCTCCAGAAAAGATTTTTAGTTCAATCTTTTTTTTTTTTTTCTCCACTCGGACCAATCCGCCTACTCGGCTTCTTGTCGTGAAAGTGATTCGTGTATCTACTCCAATAATACTATTATTCCGTACCAGTACGGATGAAGATCCGGGTAAAATATGCACTTCCTCGGGAATGAAAAAAAATCGATCTATTTTCGTTTGATATTTTCGCCTTCTTTGATACTCAATTAAGTCTTCTTTTTTAACAATTGAATGCGCCTCTATAGTCCCATATTTAGTAATTCCCGAACTGTTTCTTCTGTATCGGGGGTCATCAAAATAAGCAAGAATACTTTTTTTACGGAAAATCCCATTTATAGGTATTTCAATCGATATACCCGAACGGGTTATTATTTCTTTCTCTTGTTCTTGATTATATTGGAATGGAATGATGAATCTATTTCTTCTCCTCTTTGCCAATAAATCAGAATTCCCGTGGAGAATGCCAGGATATATGAAATTACAAGTACAAGGACCATTGCATATGATTCGATCTGGTCCTGAATAATCAAGAATCCTCTCCTCTTTTTTACCAGAAAGCTCTGAACTAAAAAATTTGGATCTCGCTTGATCCTTAAGATTAGAAATGGATTTTCGTTCGGCAGAAAGAGAATGACCATTCATTTGATCTTGATCCTTGTGGAGCGAAAAAGAGACTATACTGGATCTGTATGGACCCCCCGATAATATCCATAAATGACTTGTTTTTGGTAAGAGATGAACATTGCCATATGCATATTCGGGTGCATGGTACACAGCGGTACTCCAGTGCATTTCTCCCTCTGAGTCAGAATAAATATGTTTTCGAACCCTCTCTTTAAAATTCAAGGTGGATATTCCCGCGCGAATCTCAGCAATCACCTGTTCTGATTCTACATATTGATTATTTTGAACTAAAAGAAAACTTTTTGGTGGAATAGTCACATTATGTAGAATATCTTGACCCTCAATAGTTACATATAGGTCTATATAACATAGAAAAGCAGGATGACCGTGACGTGTACGTGTGGGATGAACCAAATCCTCATTGAATTTTATTTTTCCATTGGAAGGAGCTCGTACATGTTCTGCAGTACCGCCTGTGAATACTCCACCGGTATGAAAAGTTCTTAATGTTAGTTGGGTCCCCGGCTCCCCAATAGATTGACCGGCAATAATACCTACTGCTTCTCCCAATTCGACCAGGTCGCCATGAGTGGGACTCCGACCATAACATAATCGACAAATCCAGGACGTACTCCTGCAAGTAAAGGGGGTTCGAATAGAT